TGATCCACAAACGACGAAAATTTCTCTTTTGCTTATCCCTATCCCGATGAGCCGAAACCAAAGCTCTTATTTTCTGTTGAGTAATAGTTCGAGTAAGTCTTGAATGAGCCCCTCGAAAACTTGATGCAAATAAACGAATTTTTGTTCTACGTCTCCGAGCTATATATCCGCGTTTAATTCTGGTCATTGAATAAATAAAACTTTGACAAATAACTAATTGATTTCTTTTCTTTCAGTTATTCTTTTACCCGCCTTGGTCTATTAATAACCAAACGGATTTTTCCAATGTATAAAATAACAATTCCAATGGCTTTGGCTACTATAACCTTCCCGACCACTATTTTTTCTTTTGCTAAGTGTCAAAAATATAGTCAATAAAAAAAATATAAATTTAATGGATAAAGAAATAGTGGATTCCATCGTTTCTATGGTTACTTCTTAAACGGTGAGGTCTTCTCTATACACCGGAGCCTTTACTTCATTTAATCAATGTTGTTGGTAACTTGTATAGTTCACACCACACTCTTTGGCTCTACCCATGAATTATCCAGTAACAGGTCTTTCACAATAAGATCCACCTATATAGTAACGGTATTTAATTATGAAAGTTAGCTGGGATAGCTGACCCTCGTAGTCCGTTCTTGACCAAGTGGTACTTTATTTTTATGTTTTTTTTTGAATTTCAATAAGATTTCCTCCGCTTAATGGATAACTATTTGCTACCAATGGAGAATTTATTCTCATCTAAAATTCAGGTGATTGGATTTGCACCAATCGAAACCATAAACTTTATACACAATAGAAGGATGGATTTGCTTATTTTTAGATAGTGAATGGAGTTCCTTCTTCCATTCTATCCTATTCACAGGTACTGATCATTCATACTGGAAAGCAGTTTTCTTGCTTTTTTTGTGCCAGCTCATGATCTAAACGAGTCGCACATACACCCTAGTACATGTTCCTCGACGCTGAGGACATCCCCGAAGAGCGGGGGATTTCGTGACATTTCGAATTGGCTGTCTTGTATTTCTAATAAGTTGTTTAATAGTTGGCATGTTGAATCATATACATAATGGGCTGGTTTAGATTGATCCTAACCGTATGATTATGAATTTTTTCTATTTAATAGATCTATTTAAGAGAATAGTAAACTCGTAGATAAAATCCCAAATAACGGATTTGCACAAAATCCATTTTTTTTCATTCAACTGCTACAAGATCAACAATTCCATAAGCTTGGGCTTCTGTTGCTGACATAAAAACGTCTCTTTCCATGTCTTCAGATACAACCCATAAGGGTTTGCCCGTCCTTTGTACATAAACCCTTGTGAGGGTTTCGCGTAGTTTCAGCAGTTCTTCCGCTTCCAGGATAAATTCTCCCGTTTGCGCCTCATAAAAAGAACTAGCAGGTTGATGGATCATTACCCTGATGATAGAAGGGTTCTCTATCTGGTGTGATGAAACGAACAGAAAAGAAAGATAAAGAGTAATAGGAAAAGAAGATAGAATTGAACAACCGTACGGGCATCGTCTTTTGTACATTGCATACGGCTCTACAATCAAATTGATCCTTACTTTCCATTCAAGAAAGATCAAAATAGAATCTATCAGCCCCAGATGGATAAATGATCAAATTGCCACCCTTCCTTTCACGGGAGTTCAAAAATACTATGATGGCTCCGTTGCTTTCTATTTGAAAATCGATTCTTTTTTTTTGTTTTTGATTCAGCAATCCCAAAGTTTCTTTTTGATCCAACCAAAAAAAGAAAAATCTTGTTTTTTTCGCACCCCTTTTTTTATAACAAAATTATAGTTAAGAGCCCTTCGGTGTGAAAACAAAAAAGTTTGTGACGCTAAATTCGACTTCCGATAGATAAGAGAAAATCGGAAATACCTTTTATCCCATACTACTCTCTCGATACATAATCGAATTTTGTGAAAAAAAAATACTACAAAAATTTTTCATATCGAATTCAAAGTGCCATGCTATTATTACTTAATATTCATATGGCGAAGGCATAGTTTTCTTTTTTCTCAAATACAAATCAAAAACTCATTGGCGCCAAGCGTGAGGGAATGCTAGACGTTTGGTAATTTCTCCTCCAACCAGGATAAAAGATCCCATTGATGCGGCTAATCCCATGCATATTGTATGGACCTCTGGTCGCACAAATTGCATAGTATCATAAATAGCTACTCCAGGTATTACCCATCCGCCAGGAGAGTTTATAAACAAATACAGATCTTTGGTATCATCCTCGATACTGAGATATACCATAAGACCAATAAGTTGATTCGAGATCTCGCTATCAACTTCTTGGCCTAAAAAAAGTAATCTTTCTCGATAAAGTCGGTTGAGTAGGGTAAAACTGTATCCCTTAGGAACCGTACATGCACCTTTTGATGCATACGGTTCAAAAAAAATTGCGAAAAAAATCAATGTATAGATTCCAGTCCTCTTTATTTTTACTATTCTTTTTCGTAGCAGGGTTTTTCTACC